TTCCGTGGCCGAATCCACTTTGAATTTGATAAATGCATTGCTTGTGAAGTATGTGTTCGCGTATGTCCTATAGATCTACCCGTTGTTGATTGGAAATTGGAAACTGATATTAGAAAGAAACGATTGCTTAATTACAGTATTGATTTCGGAATATGTATATTTTGTGGTAATTGCGTTGAGTATTGTCCAACAAATTGTTTATCAATGACTGAAGAATATGAACTTTCTACTTATGATCGTCACGAATTGAATTATAATCAAATTGCTTTGGGTCGGTTACCAATGTCAGTAATTGACGATTACACAATTCGAACAATTTTAAATTTGCCTGAAATAAAAACTTAAGAACTCGTTTTGATCTAGTTTAATAATAATTAATTAAGAATTAATTAAGAACTAGTCTAAAAAAGTGGAGTTACCTCTTTTTCCTGACCGGGTCAATAAAGTTATGAAAGATTTTGATTTATTTATCTCTTATTTTATATATAATGGATTTACCTGGACTAATACATGATTTTCTTTTAGTCTTTCTGGGATTGGCTCTTATATTAGGGGGTCTAGGAGTAGTATTACTTCCCAATCCCATTTATTCTGCCTTTTCGTTGGGATTGGTTTTTGTTTGTATATCTTTATTCTATATTCTATCGAACTCACATTTTGTAGCCGCTGCGCAGCTCCTTATTTACGTAGGAGCCATAAATGTTTTAATAATTTTTGCTGTGATGTTCATAAATGGTTCAGAATATTCCAAAGATTTCCATCTTTGGACCGTGGGAGATGGAGTAACTTCTGTGGTCTGTACAAGTATTTTTGTTTCATTAATTACTACTATTTTAGATACGTCATGGTACGGGATTATTTGGACTGCAAAAGCAAACCAGATTATCGAGCAAGATCTGATAAGTAATAGTCAACAAATTGGGATTCATTTATCAACAGATTTTTTTCTTCCGTTTGAATTTATTTCAATAATTCTTTTAGTTGCGTTAATCGGCGCAATTGCTGTAGCTCGTCAATAATACTCTTTCGAAACGAAATGGAAAAACCTTTTTATGAGCTATCACATGCATTTTCTTTTTCTATTTGACGTTGTATATAAAATAGAAATTCTTTATTAGTTCGATCTATTCCCACTATATTCCTTTATTCTAGATTCTATTCTATTACTCGTTATCGTTACTAGTCAATCCAATCGGTTAAAATGTTGTTCATATTGAAATGAATCGCGATTGATAAGGAGTTGGTTGATGATGCTCGAACATGTACTTGTTTTGAGTGCCTATTTATTTTCTGTCGGTCTATATGGATTGATTACAAGTCGAAATATGGTTAGGGCGCTTATGTGTCTTGAGCTTATATTAAATGCTGTTAATCTCAATTTTGTAACATTTTCTGATTTTTTTGATAGTCGTCAATTAAAAGGAGCCATTTTCTCCATTTTTGTTATAGCTATTGCAGCTGCTGAAGCTGCTATTGGACTCGCTATTGTTTCATCAATTTATCGTAACAGAAAATCAACTCGTATAAATCAATCTAATTTGTTGAATAAGTAATACTTTTTTATAATATAAAATAAATTAGAATTTTCATCAATTAAAATTTCAAAAATTAATTCAAATTAGCATGTCTGCCACGTAAGGTATGATCGTGTTATCACAAAATAAAGTAAAGATAATAAATCAAAGTAGTTTGGCACTGTCAATCCAGAAGTAGATTAATAAAAAAACTCGAGGAACTCATCGATTCATCTAGTACTAGTATTTAAATATATAATTCATTTATCAATTTACTAGATTGAAACTTTATCACGTTCAAAAATGGATAGATCCAATGTCGCATTCAGTAAAGATTTATGATACATGTATCGGGTGTACTCAATGTGTCCGAGCCTGTCCCACGGATGTATTAGAAATGATACCCTGGGATGGATGTAAAGCCAAACAAATAGCATCTGCTCCAAGAACGGAGGATTGTGTCGGTTGTAAGAGATGTGAATCCGCCTGCCCAACAGATTTCTTGAGTGTTCGAGTTTATTTATGGCATGAAACAACCCGCAGCATGGGTATAGCTTATTAATACGTTACAGAAACCCGAGTCCATTTTTTTTTTTATCGCCAAAACCAGTGCCAAAAAATATTTTATTTTTTGGCACTGGTTTTTTTGGTCCAAGCGTATCTTGTCTTTACCACGAACAAATTTCCTTGGTTAACAATAATTGTAGTCTTACCAATATTTGCGGGTTCCTTAATTTTCTTTCTTCCCCATAAAGGAAATAGGGTAATTAGGTGGTATACTATATGTATATGCATGCTAGAACTTCTTCTAACAACCTATGCATTCTGTTATCATTTCCAATTGGACGATCCATTAATCCAACTAGTAGACGACTATAAATGGATCAGTTTTTTTGATTTCCGTTGGAAATTAGGAATAGATGGACTGTCCATAGGCCCCGTTTTATTAACAGGATTTATCACTACTTTAGCTACCTTAGCGGCCTGGCCTATTACTCGGGATTCTCGATTATTCCATTTCTTGATGTTAGCAATGTACAGTGGTCAAATAGGATCATTTTCTTCTCGGGACCTTTTACTTTTTTTCATCATGTGGGAATTAGAATTAATTCCGGTCTATCTACTTTTAGCCATGTGGGGAGGAAAGAAACGTCTCTACTCAGCCACAAAATTTATTTTGTACACGGCGGGGGGCTCCATTTTTCTCTTAATGGGAGTTCTGGGTATTGGTTTATATGGTTCTAATGAGCCAACATTAAATTTTGAAACATCAGTTAATCAGTCGTATCCTGTGGCTTTGGAAATAATATTCTATATTGGATTTTTTATTGCTTTTGCTGTCAAATCACCGATTCTACCGCTACATACATGGTTACCAGATACCCACGGAGAGGCGCATTACAGTACTTGTATGCTTCTAGCCGGAATTTTATTAAAAATGGGAGCGTATGGATTGATTCGGATTAATATGGAATTATTACCACACGCTCATTCTATATTTTCTCCTTGGTTGATGATAGTAGGCACAATACAAATAATCTATGCAGCTTCAACATCTCCCGGCCAACGTAATTTAAAAAAAAGAATAGCCTATTCCTCCGTATCTCATATGGGTTTCATACTTATAGGAATTGCTTCTATAACCGATACGGGACTCAATGGAGCTATATTACAAATAATATCTCATGGCTTTATTGGTGCTGCACTTTTTTTCTTGGCAGGAACGAGTTATGATAGAATACGCCTTGTTTATCTCGACGAAATGGGCGGAGTAGCTATCCCCATGCCAAAAATATTTACCATGTTCAGTAGCTTTTCCATGGCTTCCCTTGCATTACCGGGTATGAGTGGTTTTGTTGCAGAAGTTATAGTCTTTTTAGGACTAATTACCAGCCAAAAATATCTTTTACTGCCCAAAATAGCTATCACTTTTGTAATGGCAATTGGAATTATATTAACTCCTATTTATTTATTATCTATGTCACGGCAGATGTTCTATGGATACAAATTATTTAATACTCCAAACTCTTATATTTTTGATTCTGGACCGCGCGAGTTATTTGTTTCCATCTCCATTTTTCTACCTGTAATAGGTATTGGTATGTATCCCGATTTTGTTCTTTCGCTATCAGTTGACAAGGTTGAAAGTATTCTATCTAATTATTTTTATAGATAGTTTTCTTAAAGTTTCTTAAAGAAAAAACTCCTATGATTTTTAAGAGTCGGTTGGATAATGAAAAAAAAGAAGGATTTTTATTCTCTTAAATTTTAAATAAAGTAAAAACAAAATATGAATTTAAATTTTCACCCAACATACTTGGTCTTTGCGAGAACCGCGTGAATCACTACACTACTTGATTCACGCGGTTCTCGCCGGTTGACACAATGTGTTTTATATACACTGTATTGCACTCTGTTTGTATTCGTAATAACTTTTCTTTTATTTAACTAGAGGTTAACGTAAATGAACCATAACTATGTAGCCCAATTCCTAATAGATTGACCCCAAAATAGCATATCCAAATTATAAGAAAGCCTAGAGTCGCCACAATTGCGGAATTTGTCCCCTGCAAATTTTTATTTGTTCGAGTATGCAAATAAATTGCGAATACGATCCAAGTAATAAAAGCCCAAGTTTCCTTTGGATCCCAACTCCAATATGATCCCCATGCTTCATTAGCCCATACTGCTCCTGAAAGAATCCCTATGGTTAAAAAGATAAATCCTAGGCTAATCACACGATAACTCCAATAATCTAATTGTTGAATCAATTGGGCCTTGTAATAATTCTTAGCATAAAAAAAAGAAGTTTTTTTAAAAATATTGTTTCTTTCATTATTGTATTTGATTTCACCAAATGAAAAAGATTCATTTAATTTTAATAAATGATTACTTTTAGAACTATAAAAAATCTTTCTAAATGTAATGACTAGAAGTGCTACTGATAATAATGATCCACAAAGAAGAGCCGCATAGCTCAATATCATCATACTTACGTGCATTATTAACCACTCCGATTGTAGAGCGGGTATTAATATTGTGGGTTTATGTATTTCATTTAAAAGACCCGACGTAGCAAAGCCTTGGGTAAAAATAGTACTTGAGGCAGTTATTGTGGTTAAATAATTTTTTCGTTTTTTTAAATAGGGCACTATATGAATAAGGGAGAAACTCCATGAAAGAAAAATTAATGATTCATATAAATCACTTAGTGGGAAATGGCCCGAATAAATCCAACGAGTGATTAATAATCCTGTTAGACATAAAAAAGTAGCTAGCATCCCCTTTTCTGACGAATCATATGGTTTTATGATTTCATTGCCCAATAAGGTTATCAAATGAATTGTAATCACAATTGAAACAATAGAAAAGGAAATATGATTTAATATATGCTCTAAAGTTGAAAATATCATAAAAAAGAAAAAAGGTGGGGATCCCCCATATTAATATTAATTATTGGGAATTAAATTTATTTTTATTATAGGATCTATTGGATCTCGTTTAGAAGATGGCATGCCGCCACTCGGACTCGAACCGAGATGCTCTAGCACTGCTTCCTAAGAGCAGCGTGTCTACCGATTTCACCATAGCGGCTTGCTCGAATTCATAATAGCCTATTTATATTCAATAGTCGAGATTGAACAAGTCAATTCAATCAAATATGTTTTTTTAGTAAAAATTAAATTGATAAAAAAAATGAGTTCAAAAGTCAATTTGAAGATTCATTAGTTTCATTTATTTTCCTTTAAGTGTCCATTTATCTTAGGGCTTTTTACGTAGTTTATGCGATTCTAAAATCGAACTCTTGCAACTATAGAAATCTCTCGCTAGAATAAAAAAAACTTTTTTTCATTTTTTACGCTTATTGTCATATCATTATTTCTGGTTTATCTGATTTCATAATCATAAATTTGAAACAAAAAAGCAATTTTCTCAATGAATCTAAAACTATTTTGTATTTGGAGTACTGCAAATTGACACTTGTGCATAATATAATAATATCTCAAGAATCAAGTTCTTTTATTGATTCTTTTATTGATGATCTGAAAATTGGAGATATATGGTAAATCCATTACATATGGTAAATGCAATAAATTAAGAAGTTAGTTTTTAACATGGAATCCATTAGTTTCAACAATCTGCCCTTCCCGAAAAAGATAAAAAATTTTATTTATTGGAATTGTAAAGGTCGATGGGGAAAAAAAGACTCCCCACCACCAAAATATGAGTGAAAACATACAAAGATTTTATATTAACAAATTACTGATCCAATTTTTTTAATCAAATGCATTTCGATTATTCCAATATTTTAGGACTTATTTGTTTGTCGTACAAAAAAACTTTTAGAATTCCCGGTAGAAAGAGATTTCCCTAATGACAAAGCTTTTAACGACGCCCAATATCCTTTCAGTTTCCAAATATTTTTACGAATACGCTTTTTTGATATCGAAGTACGTTTTTTTGGAACTGCCATTTAAAAATGAAGAAGTTACTCATTGTTATAGTTGGATGTGAAAGACATCTATTGTTCTATTATTATTCTTATTCATTATCTATTTTTTCTCTAAATAATATAATATTCTCTTCATAAAAAAGAAATATAGATATGTCAAAGATCCATGAAAACTGGATCAAAAATGACTCGAAATAACAAAATATTCCGTAAAACCCAAAATTTTTGGTTTGGAACTATTAGTTCCCGTTGTTTATCTCTCAAAGTTATATCTTTAGAATCTGCATGTCATAGAAATCAAATCAAACTTAATAAAATAAAAAAAGAATCTAAAAGACCTTTATTTTCGGCATTCTATACTTGATTTACATCTAATAAAATACCAGGATTGTACTTTTGACTAATAAATAGATAGTCAAACTAGAAAAAAATACAACTAAATTTAATTTTAAAATTCGAATGAGACTAGTAATAAATCTGTTAAAAGATACGTGGTTTGTTAAAAAAGGATCTCAGTCATTTTTGATCCTTTCTCGCTAAAAAGTTCATTTTAGTTCCATATTTTTCTAAACTTTACTAATAAATTGTTTTGATTGAAATGGAAAAAAATCAATCCCATAATGAATTAGTTAATTAATTGAAAATTAGTTAATGAATTGAAATAAACTAACTAAAATAAAGAGTTTTTTCATTAGACCGATGACCTTAGTTAATCTTATAATTCGTATCAGCATCAAGTACTCTTTTTAGGCTAAATTTTTATCCTTGCTCTATGAATATAAATTTTGATTACGATAAATTATTATATTTTGATTTTCCTATTATAAGTGTTCGTTTTTTTATATGTCACTTGGTCATATCATTTGACCAATTGTAACTTCTTTTTTGAATATTTGAACGGTTTTGAAAAGACTCAGAATAATTAATATTAATAAATACTAATATAAACTTCTTAAATCAGTTAGTGCATATCTTGATTTTTTATTGACTTTTTCGAAAGCTAAGATCCGGTGAATCGGAAACAATTAATTAAGAATAAAAAACTTTTTTTATGGAACAGACATATCAATATGCGTGGATAATACCTTTTCTTCCACTTCCAGTTCCTATGTTAATAGGGTTGGGACTTCTTCTTTTTCCGACGGCAACAAAAAGTCTTCGCCGTATGTGGGCTTTTCAGAGCGTTTTGTTGTTAAGTATAGTCATGATTTTTTCCATGAATCTTTCTATTCAGCAAATAAATAGTAGTTCTGTCTATCAATATGTATGGTCTTGGATTATTAATAATGATTTTTCGTTAGAATTCGGATACTTGATCGATCCACTTACTTCTATTATGTCAATACTAATCACTACTGTTGGAATTTTGGTTCTTATTTATAGTGATAATTATATGTCTCATGATCACGGGTATTTGAGATTTTTTGCTTATATGAGTTTTTTCAGTACTTCTATGTTGGGATTAGTTACTAGTTCAAATTTGATACAAATTTATATTTTTTGGGAATTAGTTGGAATGTGTTCGTATCTATT